CAGAATCGAACTTCTGATTGATCCGGGTACTTGGAATCCTATGGATGAAGATATGGTCTCTATGGATCCTATTGAATTTCATTCAGAGGAGGAAGCTTATAAAGATCGTATTGATTCTTATCAAATAAAGACAGGTTTAACTGAAGCTGTTCAAACAGGTATAGGTCAACTAAACGGTATTCCTGTAGCAATTGGGGTTATGGATTTTCAGTTTATGGGAGGTAGTATGGGATCTGTAGTAGGGGAAAAAATCACCCGGGTGATTGAGTATGCTGCCAATAAATTCATACCCCTTATTATAGTATGTGCTTCCGGCGGGGCCCGCATGCAAGAAGGAAGCTTGAGCTTAATGCAAATGGCTAAAATCTCGTCTGTTTTATATGATTATCAATCAAATAAAAAGTTATTCTATGTATCAATCCTTACATCTCCTACTACTGGTGGGGTGACAGCCAGCTTCGGTATGTTGGGGGATATCATTATTGCCGAACCTAACGCCTACATTGCATTTGCGGGTAAAAGAGTGATTGAACAAACATTGAATAAGACAGTACCTGAAGGTTCACAAGCAGCTGAATTTTTATTCCATAAGGGTTTATTCGATCCAATCGTACCACGTAATCTTTTAAAAGGCGTTCTAAGTGAGTTATTTGAGCTGCATGCTTTTTTTCCTTTGAATCAAAATAAAGTCGAGGATTAAGGTCCATTTTTTTTATTTGTGTCAAAAAATATTTTGTTTATTGGAATCAAAGTAAAAACCAGAGAATGGGGGTTTTTGGTTGGCAACATCCTAATTTTGGAATAAGAAAAAGAATTTTAAAATGTGAATAATTAGGAAAACTCGATCAACAAGATAAAAGAACGACTTCTTCCTTTTTCTTCTGTGAAATTAGTTAAATAAAAAAAAAGGCATGTTCCCTTCTTACACTTACATATGTATAGAATTCGAATTAAAAAATAGCTTTTTGCATCTTTCGATATTTTCTGGGAATCTTTATTAAAAATACCTCTTGGATCAGACTCTAACGAATCCTTTGGAAATTGAGTTTATAAGAAATCTTCTATTTTCTTGAATTAGTAGAAGCAAAAGAAAGAAAAAAAGATGAAGAATAAGAAAATAAAGTCGATTATCATATATTATATGTAGAAAGCGAATTGATTTTTTAGTTCTACATTCCTTGTACTTATTATATACTATACTCCTTCTATAGAATTAGAATTCTAATTAATTAATTAATATAATAACATAATAACAACAAAAAAATATAACAAACAGGTACAATTACAATATTGTAAATCGAGGTACCCATTCTATGACAACTATGAACTTTCCATCTATTTTGGTGCCTTTAGTAGGCCTAGTATTTCCGGCAATTGCAATAGCTTCTTTATTTCTTTATGTTCAAAAAAATAAGATTGTTTAGATCTTCTTCTTTTTCAAGACTTAGACTTGAATCATAACACAGATATCTATTTAGCGGGATGGTATGCCACGCGATTTCTTCCGAACATAAATGAAAGAGCCCTTATGTATGTGGAAAGAGGACTACATAGGGGTCGATGTTATTATTTTGATCTAACTAAAAATGAAAATAGAAATCAATAGTTAGATATTTAAATAAAAAAAAAGTAAAAGTGAAACACATCCGACATCAGAATAGGACTAGTTGATGAGAGTTACATCGGAAACAAGACAGAGTAAGGAAAGTACAATTCATTTTGGGTATTCTTTCAATTCAAATTAAATGCAATCAGATCTAGTATGAATTGGCGATCAGAACGTATATGGGTAGAACTTATAACGGGATCTCGAAAAATAAGTAATTTCTGCTGGGCCTTTATCCTTTTTTTAGGTTCATTAGGATTCTTATTGGTTGGAATTTCCAGCTATCTTGGTAGAAATTTGATATCTTTATTTCCCTCCCAGCAAATTCTTTTTTTTCCACAAGGAATCGTGATGTCTTTCTATGGGATCGCGGGCCTCTTTATTAGCTCATATTTATGGTGTGCAATTTCGTGGAATGTAGGTAGTGGTTATGATCGATTCGATAGAAAAGAAGGAATAGTCTGTATTTTTCGTTGGGGATTCCCTGGAAAAAACCGTCGCATCTTCTTCCGATTTCTTATAAACGATATTCAGTCTATTAGAATAGAACTTAAAGAGGGTATTTATACTCGTCGTGTCCTTTATTTGGAAACCAGAGGCCAGGGAGCCATTCCTTTGACTCGTACTGATGAGAATTTGACTCCACGAGAAATTGAACAAAAAGCTGCTGAATTGGCCTATTTCTTGCGTGTACCAATTGAAGTATTTTGAAAAATAAAGTCGCTCTGCCGTGTATTCATCGAAAGGAAGGAATTGATTTGCTTCGACTTGGATCAATTGCAATATCCGGAAACACTCTTTTTTTTATCATTTCTTCATTCAAATTCAAAGTGGACTTTTTGTCTATTTCTGTATTCTTTCAAGATTCAAGGACTAATTATAAAATCACAAAAAAACAAACAATAGATTCATGGATTCGATACATTGGAATAGAATTCATGTTTGATAGAAATATTAGATCGCATAAAGTCGACGAACGCGACGGGTTCATTAACAATTTATAGATGAAAAAAAAAATGGAAAAAAAGAAAGCATTTATTTCTTTTCTATATCTTGTATCTATAGTATTCTTACCCTGGTGGATCTCTCTATCATTTCAAAAAAGTCTGGAATCTTGGATTACTAATTGGTGGAATACTAAACAATCTGAAACTTTTTTGAATGCTATTCAAGAAAAAAATCTTATAGAAAAATTCATCGAATTAGAGGAGCTCCGCTTGTTGGACGAAATGATAAAGGAATATCCGGAAACACATCTACAAAAGCTTCGTATAGGAATCCACAATGAAACGATTCAATTGATCAAGATGCATAATGAGGATTGTATCCATATTATTTTGCACTTCTCGACAAATTTAATCTGTTTCCTTATTCTAAGCGGTTATTCTATTCTGGCAAATAAAGAACTTATTCTTCTTAACTCTTGGGTTCAGGAATTCCTATATAACTTAAGTGACACAATAAAAGCTTTTTCTATTCTTTTATTAACTGATTTATGTATCGGATTTCACTCGCCCCATGGTTGGGAACTAATGATTGGCTCTATCTACAAAGATTTTGGATTTGCCCATAACGATCAAATTATATCTGGTCTTGTTTCCACTTTTCCAGTCATTCTAGATACAATCTTGAAATATTGGATTTTCCGTTATTTAAATCGTGTATCCCCATCACTTGTAGTGATTTATCATTCAATGAATGACTGAAAAGAATAAAAAAGGGTATACGAATCTAAATCCAATTCGAATTTAGAATTCGAATGTTTGTTACTTTGTACATAACCAAAGCATTCAAAATTGTACTTCCTCTTTATATTTCTACCCATCTAAGGCGGGGAGTTCCTCCCATATTCCAGTAATATTATTTCATAAAATTCAGTTTCGGTTAAAGTAAATAGCAGAATCGGGGATAGGGAACTATACTAGCAACCTACCCAATTTATTGTAGAAATTTTCGGAATCAATGATTGGACCATGCAAACTATAAATACCTTTTCTTGGATAAAAGAACAGATTACTCGATCCATTTCCATATCGCTCGTGATATATATAATCACTCGGTCATCCATTTCGAATGCATATCCCATTTTCGCACAGCAAGGTTATGAAAATCCACGAGAAGCGACTGGACGTATTGTATGTGCCAATTGCCATTTAGCTAATAAGCCTGTGGATATTGAGGTTCCACAAACGGTGCTTCCAGATACTGTATTTGAAGCAGTTGTTCGAATTCCTTATGATATGCAATTAAAACAAGTTCTTGCTAACGGCAAAAAAGGGGGTTTGAATGTAGGGGCTGTTCTTATTTTACCTGAGGGATTTGAATTAGCCCCACCCGATCGTATTTCTCCAGAGATGAAAGAAAAGATAGGCAATCTTTCTTTTCAGAGCTACCGCCCCAATAAAAAAAATATTCTTGTTATAGGTCCTGTTCCTGGGAAAAAATATAGTGAAATTACCTTTCCTATTCTTTCGCCGGACCCTGCCACTAAAAACGATGTTCACTTCTTAAAATATCCGATATATGTAGGGGGTAACAGAGGAAGGGGTCAGATTTATCCTGACGGAAGCAAGAGTAATAATACAGTTTATAATGCCACAGCAGCAGGTATAGTAAATAAAATTGTACGAAAAGAAAAGGGCGGATATGAAATAAACATAGCGGATGCCTCGGATGGACGTGAAGTGGTTGATATTATCCCTCCAGGACCAGAGCTTCTTGTTTCAGAGGGTGAATCCATCAAACTTGATCAACCATTAACGAGTAATCCTAATGTGGGTGGATTTGGTCAGGGAGACGCGGAAATAGTACTTCAAGACCCACTGCGCGTACAAGGTCTTTTGTTCTTCTTTGCATCTGTTATTTTGGCACAAATCTTTTTGGTTCTTAAAAAGAAACAGTTCGAGAAGGTTCAATTGTCCGAAATGAATTTCTAGATTCGTGTATTTATCAACATCAAGCTTGTAACAAGAACAAAATTCTTGTTGACAATTCTTTGACAATTTTGGATGATCAATAAATAAATTATGAGAAGGTTGTTTTTGTTTGTTTCGACTTTTCTTATACATCTACGAGAAGTTTGGAATTACTTGTACTAGATTATTAGTTATAATATATATATTGGATTGCGAAAAAGACTATTTGACTTTTTCCAATTGGAATGATGTCACGATATATCATATGATAGATCGGATATTTCAATGTCATATAGTGTATCAAAAGTTTTCTAGTCGAGAATTCAATTCGACTAGATACTAGACTAAGCGGGGAATATAACGAAAAGAAAAATGAAGGGAACAAATGATTCTAGGGGGGATTCTTTGCCTTCCTGGTCTTCGACACACGACAAGGAATTTTACACATACTTGTCGTGTGTCGAAATAGTAATGAGTCT